TTGATCAATCAAATAAGGTTTTCGTTAGAAAAAGATTTTATAAAAGCAATGATAAATAGATACTAATAGAGCAAGAAAAGAAGGAAATAAAAAAAACATAGTATAGAAAAGATATCCAAAATTATATAGAAATCACTATCCTACCCTTAGTTTTTATTTCCTTAATTTAATTCCTTAATTTAATTGAATTTCGTTTGATTAGGGCAAAGTTCCTTAAAAACCTCTGCCTTTTTTAAAATATCCTGAACAGTTCCTGTAGGCTGAGCGCCTTTTTCAAGGAAATAGAGAATAGCGGGAACGTTTAAATAAGTTTGATTCTTGATCGGATCATAAAAACCCACTTTCCGAAGATCTCTTCCTTCCCTTCGGGATCGAACATCAATTGCAACGATTCGATAGACGGCTCATCGGGATAGATGTAGATGAAAAAGAACCCCCCCCCCCTAGAACCGTATAGGAAGTTTTCTCCTCGTACGGCTCGAGAAAAAATGATTTGAAGTTTTGTCTATGGATAAAATTATAATAAATAGTAAAGGAATCCGTAAAAGAAATTAGCCTATAATTTAACTCATAGTCATTTTTATTTAACTTCCTTCCTGAAAACTAAAAAATCATTTGTACTCATAACTCAAGTTCAATAATTATCAAATATATTAAATAAAATTAAGATATTTTTTTATTGAGTGGTCTTTAACCCCCCTTTTGTCTCGTTGAAAATCTATTTTGATTCTTTATTCGGATCTGTGAGACAATTGAAGCGGTGTTTCCTTGTTCTGGGATCCTTTATCTTTGTTTTAAATCATTGGGTTTAGGCATTACTTCGGTGCTTCTTAATCCTTTCAAAATGGTAGCAACATACCCCTTTTGTGATTTCTTTCTAGAATCATACCGACGGTTGATTCGTGCGCGATACACTGTGGATCGAAAACGTTTTGCGGTTCCAACAATTTTTTTGAATTGAAAATTTGCTCGAATCGGATCCTTTCAATTTCTATATCGATATCGAAGATATACTTACGAAGTTGTTCCAATTTATTGATTGGCATTAACCCTAGATCGTTGCCCCTGAGAAATTAATCCATACTTTCTACTCGAGCTCCATCATGAACTATTTACATTACAACCCAATAAAAAAGAAGGGTTCTATTAGAATAGAACAAACGACGTCGAGCCAAGAGCACCCTCATTCCTATATAAAAGAAAATGGTGGATGTAAGAATAAAAATCCACACCGGATCGTGTCCTTCAAGTCGCACGTTGCTTTCTACCACATCGTTTTAAACGAAGTTTTACCATAACATTCCTCTAATTTGGAACCAGTATGGAATTGATTCAATTATGGAATCATGAATAGTCATTGGTTCAGTCGGTACAGAGACATAGTCATTTATATATTTTTTTTCTTAGCTACATAGATAAGAAATATTTTTTATGAAGAAATCTTAGCAAGACCCGGACTTTTTTTGTATGAACGGAAATTTTTTCTATAAATCTATATCTCAAAAAAATATCTAACAGAAATATCCAGAAATCTAAATATAGAAATAACATAACTAACAGAAATAACAAGAATAAATAAATTCTATTTGATTCTGCCTGTTCAAGTGACTCAATCAATAAGATAGACTGACCCATTTCCAACTTCTCAAAGATTCAACCCATAAGGAATCATTACAAATCTTGATAATTGAAAAAGTTTCCTACTTCGACATCATTATTTGAGTCAAGTTTTACTTTTACAGTAAAGCCTACATTTGATTATCATAAGAAATAAGAATTTCTGTTTCTTTTCGAATAGAATTGTCAATGATTTAAAACAAATAAGCTAAATAGATTGAACAATAAAAAGAAATATCATTGTTAAATATTTAAATTTGAATATTTTAGGGATGCAAATTCTTTTTCACAAAAATAGAAAGACTATTGTCACTGAAATAGGATAACAATACATACCCATAGGCTAAGCACTTCCTCGTTTTATATGTATTTTCATATTTTGTTTAACCTGAGGTTAAGTAATCTTTCTGCAACTGTGATCTATGCCCCATCTTATCTTTATCTGGATCACAAAAGGAGTCAGTTACATTTGCATGTCATTTGAACTCGATTTAGTTCATTTTGTGAAAAACTGAGATATGATTCCGAAAAGAATCATTCAAAATCAAAAAAGAAAGAAGAATAAGATTCTATCTAATATTAGACCCATATTAGACCCATATTAGACCTTGAAACAGAACCTTGTTGAACAAAAAAGATGTATTCGGATACAATGGATATGCTCTGGGACGGAAGGATTCGAACCTCCGAATAGCGGGACCAAAACCCGTTGCCTTACCACTTGGCTACGCCCCATTTCTTTTTTTATTGGACACTAATACTAATAAAGAATAATATGGGTATTAAGTGTTCGTCAATTCCAGCACAACTATCTATATAAAATCTTTCTTCTTTATTCTTCTTTATAGAATATATTATAGATTCGTGCTAGGATTTTGACATGTGTATATCTAGAATTCAACTGAATTTATTGATCATTACATACAATTCAATTAAGATATTGTATGAAAGTATGATTTCTTCTATTCTCCTTTGAGAATTGGAGGATTTTTGATTGAGCGGAAAAAGAAGGAGTTTTTGTCTACCTTACTTTCTTCATTTTTCCTTATATAAATAACTCAATCAAAATGCAATTATCTCGACGAACAAAATGTCTGTTATGCTTAATATCTTTAGTTTGATCTGTCTTAATTCTGCCCTTTATCCGAGTAGTCTTTTCTTCGCCAAATTGCCCGAAGCCTATGCTTTTTTGAATCCAATCGTAGATGTTATGCCAGTCATACCCCTGTTCTTTTTTCTTTTAGCCTTTGTTTGGCAAGCTGCTGTAAGTTTTCGATAAGATCTTGAATACTATCCTAGAAAATTCATGATTTATTCGAGAAAAATTATAACAATTGATAAGATCAAATAAGTCTGGGAATATGAACCTTCAATTCAAACATTGAAATTCTTGGCTAGCCGCAATAAATTTGGTTCGCCCCATTTCCCGATTCTAATCCTTTTTCCGGCGAAAGACCTTATTAGGTTAGGGTCCCTTAGAATATCTAATTGTGGGTATGAAAGTGATTTGTGATAATCAAAGACTCTTATTACAAATTTAAACTTCAGTTGAATTTCTGAACATTCTTTTCTATTTCTAGAATTCATTTCTTGGTGTCAAAATAGGATATGTGATATAAAAATGGAGGATCTATTATCTTTTCTCGTTTTTCTTTTTCAAAAAATGATCTTGGAGGTTGTGTAATGCTTACTCTCAAACTTTTTGTTTACACAGTAGTAATATTCTTTGTTTCTCTCTTCATCTTTGGATTCCTATCCAATGATCCAGGACGTAATCCTGGACGTGAAGAATAAAATAAAAATTTCGTTTTTCTTGCTTGATTTACAATTTTCTTAAGATTTTATTTTATATATTCATATTCCATACGTTTAACTAGTAAAAAAATCAAAAGGGGTTTGCGAAATTTGAAAGAAAAAAATAGAAAGTCATCAACGGAAACGGAAAGAGAGGGATTCGAACCCTCGGTACGAATAACTCGTACAACGGATTAGCAATCCGCCGCTTTCGTCCACTCAGCCATCTCTCCCAATTGAAAAAGATAATTACTATGTTACATTACACATCAAGTAAGGATTAACGAAAGTATTTCTTTCACATTCTTTATCGTTATTATATAATTAGCAATTCCATTTAGATGCTCGAAAGATCCAAATAGAAAGATAAATAAAGAAGACTTCTTGCTTTTATTTTGTTCGAAGTGCCTTTTGGGCCTGGCCCGGTCAATACCCAGCCGGGCCTTTTTTTGTTCCAACGAATTCCATATATTTATAGGTATAGGAAACATACTCTAAAAAAGATACCCAATTTGGTATCTGTGTAAGAATTTCCATTGTGGGGTTTACATATACTTATCGTTTTTGTTATAATGGAAATTGAAAGGATTAAGAATCAATTAAGTATGTTTTTTAGTTTCTTATGTCATTAGGCAACCCCAATTTTAGATTCAAATCCAAGAATCATTCAGGAATTCTCAGTCAACGAATAGTTAATGGTTCCCATTTGTCATAAATTTTGTGTCATAAATTTTGGCTTTTTTGAATGAAAATATACATTTGATTTTTCAATAGAAAAGTGAGGGGAAGTTTTTCGACATTTTATGTTTTGAGATACTATACAATCAATCGAAGGGGTGGTCAAACAAAAGGGGAAAAGGGTTTCTTTTAGAATTTTTATAAATTTAGAAAAAAAAAAAGGATGAAATTAAAAAAGGGATGCAAGTACAATAAACTAAAGTTTAGTAATCCAACCCAGAAAATTTTATCTTATTGTGTATCGTTTTGGCGGCATGGCCGAGTGGTAAGGCGGGGGACTGCAAATCCTTTTTCCCCAGTTCAAATCCGGGTGCCGCCTCATCAACAAACGAATCAAAATTTATTATCTGCTGATATAAATCACCCAAATTTTACCCAACAGATAGGGCGATTGTTGATACTTGGTTGATTCTAAACATCTGTTCTGGGGATTTTGTAAAAGATTGGAAATCTTTCAATCTAAAATTCAAAGAAAGATTATATTATCATGGTCGAAGCAAGACTTCCCGATTCCCTTCGACTGCTAATGTCTACTGATTGGGTCTTGAATTTCATTGGCATAGCCGCCGGCGGCTAACTATTTGTGGAAAGTCCTTTATGTAATCTACATATATAGACTCGCAAGAATCTCTGAGTGTTCAGGCATTCAATCACTATTAGATTGAGATTGGATGGATAATTTACTTTTTTATAGAAAAAGTGAAAAAAAAAAATTATTATTTTTTTTTTTGAAACCCCTCGTCAAGAGTATAATATACTATCTCCCAACTGCTTCAGAGAGACAATCGGGAAAGGGTACGGATTAGATCAAATAGGAAAAAAAGTATGTAATAGATAGCAATTGATCTATTTGTACTTTGAAGGGCAACAAAGAATGGGCCCTGTTTTTTTATTACTATATGTTCCATTAGTAACATTCCTTTGTAGCGTCATTGTGTATTTTAGTTGTGTTTAGTCTTTCCCGGTTAGAAATCATATAGGAATTTTTTAGAAATGGATTTATTTGATTGGTTCATCAATAGTGTTCGGCCAGAATCCCTTTTTGACTCTGGACCATGGATTCTACTATTATTAGTGAGCAATACAATAATGGAATATTTCTATCATAAAGATAAGGGACATAATTGACATGGATATAGTAAGTCTCGCTTGGGCTGCTTTAATGGTAGTCTTTACATTTTCCCTTTCACTCGTAGTATGGGGAAGAAGTGGACTTTAGAAGGACTACTAATTTAGTTTAGGAATGAAATGGTATCAATTGTTTTATAGATCGTTCTGCAACGCATTTTTTATTTTTTATTTGAATTGAAATAATTTTCAATTCAAAATTTATTCATTTCGAAATTCCATTGGATTCTGGTGGAGAAATTTATTATATAACAGTAAAACAATTATTTCAGAAAGAAAGAGAATTGGGTCCTACGTTAATTCCATATATGGATTAATCACTACATATATTGAAGATAGAAGCTAATATAGTATACCAACAGAAAGTAAAGTACAACTTTATACACTACTATAGCACTAATAGAGAGTATGGTAAGAAATTTCTTACCATACTCTCGGATCTCATAGAATACCGCTCATTATAGCCCGTTGATTTCATTTAAGACGCAAAAAAAGAATTCTTTTGATTGGATTTCTTCAACTATTGATAAGAACTCAGAAGTGAAGTTTGATTTCAAGTAATTAATTATTTTGACTTACTGTTTTTACGTAAATGATAAGTAGAAAAGCAGTAGGAACTAAAATGAACAGTGCAGTAGCAATAAATGCAAGAATATTTACTTCCATAATCTCAATCTCATCGTTTTTTTTATTTCACAATAACTCGGGATTTAATCCCATAGAGATGATAAATTTTTCACCTGTCAATTCAATGAATGCATTACCTATCGATGATCTTGAATCGGATCAATATCATGAATAACAATATCTGAGCTATTAAATTAATTCGTCGTCGAGAATTGAATAGTATAACATACGAAGATCTTTTATCCATACCGAATCCAAGATTGGATTCCTGGACCAATAAAAAATTCCTTTATTTATCCTTCTTTTCTGTTCTTTCTTTTCTATAACCTACCTTAGGTCTTCCGTATAGAACTATCAAATGAAGTATCCTCGTCCGTTTCCATTAACTACAAAACACCAACAAAAAATACAAGCGAAGTGGAAAAAGAGAGGAATTAGGTTGTAAATTTGAATGATCCAATTTTCTTTGGAAGATAAAGAAGTATGAGAAAGAGGAGTCGCGGGAGAAAAGATGGAATATTCTATCAACTTCACTATTTTAGTTATTTTCATTTCATTTTATTTTCGTTTAGGGTTTGTTCTTTCTTCGACAGAATCCTGAAAAAAAGAGGGGAAACCCCTTCGGAATTCAATTATGATCTCGGTCCCTTCTTTCATTTCACATAAAATGGAGAGGTGAATTGATGTACTTATTGGATCCGTCGGGACTGACGGGGCTCGAACCCGCAACGTCCGCCTTGACAGGGCGGTGCTCTTGCCTATTGAACTACAATCCCAGGGAAATAAGAAGAGATCTAACAGAAAATTTGGATTCTTTTTTATTCTCTCTTATCAGGTATTTCTTAAGAACAACAGGGTTCTACCATCTGATAGTATATTGGCGAATTTTTGGGCCGAGCTGGATTTGAACCAGCGTAGACATATTGTCAACGAATTTACAGTCCGTCCCCATTAACCACTCGGGCATCGACCCAACGCCTAATTAGACGTTCCATAATCAACTTCCTTTCGTCTCCCAGGCGGACTTGACAAATACATTTCACTTTTGATAAAATCCTACTCCTATGGTCTTGGTATACCCCTAGAGGGACTTGAACCCTCGTTTTCTCCGTGAAAGAGAGAGGTCGTAACCACTGGACCATAGGGGCACCAATGGACCATAGGGGCCTATGGCCACCTTTAGGAAATTAAAAAGCACTACACAATACAAATACAATAGGGAATAAGGCCTAAGGCCACCTTAACTTAATATAAATCAGCCGAGGGACACCTTTAGAAGATGAATAGGATATGAATCAAACCGAAAACTCGTTAACTTTTCTGGGGGTTAATGGTAATCAAACTTTACCATTAAACTATACAATTTTTCAACTTTATTTCATTGGTCTTTCTCGTCTTTATCTCTCTCATTCAGAAAGAGTTTTGCATTGGATCCAAGATACGGTACCTCTGAATCAGCAGAGCAGGAGATGCAAAAAAAAAATGATTTACCAAAGTCTGATTTGGGAATTATATTGAGCCCTAAATCATATCAAAGTCATATCAAATTATATATATATATAAATAATACTGTCAACTGTCAATTGACGACAGGAG